CTCTATGGTGATGATTATAGGCCTCTTGAATCTTCTATTTACCTATTTTTTTTTTTAGTTTTTTTTTTATTGTGTGTAATGCGCCTTTACTACTGTTTTCTTTATTATTGATAGGAATTCTCTTGTTAAGACCCTATGAATCAATTAAAACCCCAGATTCATACTAGAACCACGATGATTCAATAAAACCCTTTATAAATATAAACTAATTCCAAAAATTCCTTGAGTAAGAACTCTTAGATTATCACTTATTCAATGAATAACTAGAATGAATAAAAATCCAAAGACACCTTTGTCCTTTGATCAAAATAAGCATAGATAGGAGTTTGAAAGAATAAAAATCTTTCGATTTATAACTTCTAAATATAACCCTTTGAAGAAAAAAAATGGAAGTCCGGACACGAGGTCTGAATATTAAGTATGAATCATAGTGCTAATAATACTTTGTAATCTATTTCCTATATTCCGTGCTTCAGATACTAGAATGAATATCCGACGAAGTAAAACCATCTCGATCAAGATGACAGACGCATTCTCTGTACTATCCATAGGATCAATTATAACAAGTCACACACTCATATTCCGGAACTACAGAAACAAAGAAATTCCACGATCGAACTACCAAAATAGAATGGGATAAAAATCAGAGACCTAAATGCTTCACTTTGTATTGAAAAGCTAGTTACTAGTTCTTGTGAATCTAATTCGTTCCAATTCCGTCCAGTAAAATGGAAGAATTATAAATCTCCAAAATAATAGATAGGAATACCGCAAAAAGGGCCATTGCGATACCCATCAAAGGAGTAGTTCCCCACCCAGGAGCCACTTTACCGTATTCTGAATTCAATGGTTTCAATAAACTCCCTACAGTAGTTCGTCTTGGACCAGATCTAGAACTACTCTCAACGGTTTGTGTAGCCATAAATCGTATTTTATATTCATTGAGATCTGTTGACTTTGTATACCATTCCGTTGTAAATAAATGATCTTATCATAGATCCATTGTGGTCTTGAAACTTGAAACTATATAATAATGGAAACAGCAACCCTAGTTGCCATCTTTATATCGGGTTTACTTGTAAGTTTTACTGGGTACGCCTTATATACTGCTTTTGGGCAACCCTCTCAACAACTAAGAGATCCATTCGAGGAACACGGAGACTAGTTGAGGTAATGAGCCTCTCAATATTGAGAGGCTCATTACTTTCAATTGAGATAATGAAAAATCATTTCACCTTTTTAGTTGGAACTTTAGGTGGTTCTCGAAAAAAGATAGCGAAAAAAATTATTCCTAAAGTTGAGACTAAGAGGAATGTATAAACCAATGCTTCCATAGATTCGATCGTGGTTTACAATTATAGCTTCCATACCTGTTTATTGGGGATCGTCTCCCGGATAAAGAAAGAGCAAGAGTCAAAGAAAAGGTAGCGATTCAAATCAAGATTTATCTGGTACCCTACAGTTTTTCACAAAACTAAAGACGAAAAATAACAAAACAATATTGTATCAGATTACTTGTCTTCTTGTAGTTGGATCTCCAAGTTTTTGGAATGCTCCAAATTCTACTTGAGCATCCAAATCTGGGTCAATCCCAGCAAAAACATCTCTGAACAAGGTTCTAGCACCATGCCAAATGTGTCCGAAGAAAAAGAGAAGAGCAAACGAAGCATGTCCAAAAGTAAACCAACCCCTCGGACTGCTACGAAAAACACCGTCGGATTTCAAAGTAGCACGATCTAATTCAAAAATTTCACCCAATTGAGCACGTCTAGCATATTTTTTCACAGTAGCGGGATCACTATAACTGACTCCATTGAGTTCGCCACCATAGAACTCAACAGTTACACCTACTTGTTCGACACTGTATTTCGATTCTGCCCTTCTAAAAGGAACATCGGCTCTAACAATTCCGTCTCCGTCTACCAAAACAACCGGAAATGTTTCAAAAAAAGTAGGCATACGACGTACAAAAAGTTCACGCCCCTCTTTATCTCTAAAAACAGGGTGTCCTAACCACCCAACAGCAATTCCATCCCCATTGTCCATTGAGCCCGCTCTGAATAATCCCCCCTTTGCTGGATTATTGCCGATGTAATCATAAAAAGCTAATTTTTCAGGAATTTTAGACCAAGCTTCGGATAAACTTTGATTTTCGGCTAGCCCAGCACCAACTCGTCGATATATTTCTTGTTGGAAGTATCCTTGATCCCATTGATAACGAGTGGGACCAAATAATTCAATCGGGGTAGTTGCCGAACCATACCACATAGTTCCAGCAACCACAAAAGCTGCAAAAAAGACAGCAGCGATACTACTGGAAAGGACAGTTTCAATATTTCCCATACGTAATCCTTTGTATAGACGTTGGGGCGGACGGACACTAAGATGGAATAGACCCGCCAATATGCCCAAGGTACCTGCTGCAATATGATGAGAGGCTATTCCTCCCGGAACAAAAGGATCAAAACCTTCCACACCCCACGCCGGATTTACAGATTGTACCCTTCCGGTTAGTCCATAAGGATCGGATACCCATATTCCCGGACCATACAATCCTGTTACATGAAATGCGCCAAAACCAAAGCAAGCCAACCCTGAGAGAAATAAATGAATTCCAAAGATTTTGGGCAAATCCAAAGAGGGTTTTCCTGTACGTTCATCACAAAATATTTCTAGATCCCAATACACCCAGTGCCAGATAGCTGCCAAAAAGCATAAGCCAGAAAACACAATATGTGCACCGGCCACGCCTTCGTAACTCCAAATACCCGGATTCGTTATAGTCCCTCCTGTGATACTCCAACCGCCCCATGAATTGGTTATTCCTAAACGAGTCATGAAGGGTATAACGAACATACCTTGTCTCCACATTGGATCAAGAACAGGGTCAGAGGGATCAAAAACTGCTAATTCGTATAGAGCCATCGAACCGGCCCAACCAGCAACCAGAGCTGTATGCATTATATGGACAGCAAGCAAACGACCGGGATCATTCAATACGACGGTATGAACACGATACCAAGGCAAACCCATGGAAATACCCCTCTATCAACGAAAAATAGACACTATGTAACTTTATTGCACTGGAAAAAAACTATACTATGGACCTTCCCCTTTGAGTGGATTATCTCGGGGAAAGGATTAATATTTGTTCTATTCTTTTAGTAATAATGTCTTTTATTAATATTATTAATAATGGAACAATTTTGTTTGTAGGAACAAAAAGAAGCAGATCTATTCTACACCCGATAAGTACCAATACGCAATGGTAAGAGGTTGATACCTTTTATATGAGTGACTGCATTTATATTTTTTTTTGTTCATCATTCAATTCAAAGGACCTATTTGAAAGAATTTTCCTTTAGTATTTCTGTCTTCCTTTTTTATAAACTTATTCAATCTATGGATAAAATATGATAAAGAACAATATTATTAAGACAATAAATACATTGTTACGCTTTCACATCAAAGTGAGCTATAGTAATTAATTTTTATTTCATTTAATGCCTATTGGTGTTCCAAAAGTTCCTTTTCGAAACCCTGGAGAGGAAAATGCATCGTGGATTGACATATAGTGCGACTTGTCAGATATATTTGGTCATATGGTATTTCCCCGTTCTCTTACCCGATCGAGATATCCCCTCTTTCGCCCAAGAAAGGTTGATTGAATCATCCAAAAATTTGGAGCGTGAAATGCAATGAAGTGCAATTCAATCTATTTTTTAGGGGGGTATACAGATTAATATTCTCAATTATAATAATTTATAATTTATGGTTGGCTTGGTTAGACCAAAAAAATGAAATATACAGGCTCCGTTTAGAAAAAAAAAAACCAATTGGTAATATATCTATGATTACCACTTATATCATATTCTATTTATAAATAGAATATGATATTTATAAAGATTTTCCATTTATAATATATAATAATGATCTCAAACTGTTAATCAATCGAGTAATGTGATGGTGATGGATGCATTGAATATTTACTATTTGGCGGGAGACATGGAATAAATAAAAAAAGGAAGTCGTAGCAAAAAGACGTGGTATTGGGGCATTTGTCCTATATGTGCAAATCCAAATCGGGCAGATCTTTATTCGGAGTAGAGCCTAAACCTAAAAAAAGTTGAAAAAGACCGTTCAGGAACAAGAAAATTACATCGCGATTTGGATTGGATCCCGATGAAACAATACATCAATGAGAAGTTAGTCCGATAAGTTTAGTGAATTTTTTTTTTATTTATAGGTTTTTAATTTATATAGTTATATATAAATTAAAACAGGCCAAAACTCATCTTTCTTGAAACATGAAAGAAAAAGCTCCCCTTTGTTACAAGCTAAAAGGAGCCTGCTATGAATATGAAAAAAGAAAGAAAGCTAGAATCTACACATTGATTCTTTGTTTGTTTTCGCAATTTGTGTTGAACCGTATGCATCAAAAGGTGCCCGTACGGTTCCTAAGGGATACAATTTTATCCCAATCAACCGACTTTATCGAGAAAGATTACTTTTTTTAGGCCAACCGATTGATAACGAGATCTCGAATCAACTTATTGCTCTTATGGTATATCTCAGTATGGATAACGATACCAAAGATCTGTATTTGTTTATAAACTCTCCTGGCGGATGGCTAATACCCGGAGTAGCTATTTATGATGCTATGCAATTTGTGCGACCAGATATACAGACAGTATGCATGGGATTAGCCGCTTCAATGGGATCTTTTATTCTGGTCGGAGGAGAAATTACCAAACGTCTAGCATTCCCTCACGCTTGGCGCCAATGAGTTTTTTATTTGATTTGAGAGAAAAAAAGAAGACTATGCCTTCGCGCTATATGAAATATGAATATTAAGTAATAATAGCATGGCACTTCGAATTCGATATAAAAAGAAAAATTTTTCAAAATACTTACATTATGTATCGAAAGAGTAGTATGAGATAAAGGGTATTTCCAATTTTATCTGATCTATCGGAAGACCCATTTCAGCGTCACAAACTTTTTTGGTTTCACACCGAAGATAACAATATTTATGTTATGAAAGAATACGAAAAWAAAAAAAAAAAGAAACTTTGGGATTGCTAAATAACAGACGAAATAATAAAGCAACGGAGCCATCATAGTATTTTTTAACTACTCCAAAAGGAAGGGTGGTTAGTGGATCATTTACCTATATGAATCTGATAGACCCTACAATATATGACATAAATATATAATAAAATATAACATAAATATACAACATATATATTTATTTTTTTTTGCCTATTTCTTCGATGTAAGTAAGGTAAAAAAAAAGTAAAAGTGAATTCCATTGTAGAGCCGTATGCAATGCGCAAAAGATGCCTGTACGGTTGTTCAATTCTATCTTTTTTTCGTACTATTTTTTTTTATTATTCTTTATCTCTTCGACTTTCATCATGCAAGATGGAGGAACTGTCTATTATGTTATATTATCAGGGTAATGATGCATCAACCTGCTAGTGGTTTTTATGAGGCACAGACGGGAGAATTTGTCCTGGAAGCGGAAGAACTACTGAAGCTACGCGAAACCATCACAAGGGTTTATGTACAAAGAACAGGCAAACCTTTATGGGTTGTTTCCGAAGACATGGAAAGAGATATTTTTATGTCAGCAACAGAAGCCCAAGCTCATGGAATTGTTGATCGTGTAGCGGTTAAAAAATAACAAAAACTAACAGAACAGGGATTTCACGCAAATCCGGGATTTGCGATTTTATCGTCTTACCGGGTTTAATATTCTATTAATTAATAATTCATCTATTAATATATAAATGATTCATAATCATCCGGTTAGGATCGATCTAAACCAGCTCATTATGTATATGATTCAACATGCCAACTATTAAACAACTTATTAGAAACACAAGACAGTCAATCAAAAATGTCACGAAATCTCCTGCTCTTAAGGGATGTCCTCAGCGACGAGGAACATGTACTAGGGTGTATGTGCGACTCGTTCAGATAATGTGCTAGGCCAAAAGAAAGAAAACAATTGATCCAGTATTGGTGATCAGTACCAATGAATAGGATAGAATGAAAGAAGCCCATTCACTATCTAAAACTAAAAAAGGTAAATCTAAAAATAAAAAAGATCGATCATATCTTTCTATTGTGTTATCAAATTTATGGTTTTCATTGGTGCTAAATCCAATCATTTCAATTTTTAATTTACGACGAGAAAGAATTCCCCATTGGTAGAAAAATTTATCCATTAAGCAGGGAAATCCTATTTAAAAAGCAGAAAGGTTATGCCCTTATTCTTGACTCTTGCAAGAACGGACTAACAGGGTCAGCTACTCAGCTAATCTTCATAATTAAATACCGTTACTGTATCGGTGGGTTTCGTTGTGAAAGACCTATTACTAGATAATTATGGGTAGAGCCAAAAAGTGTGAACTGTACAAGTTAACAATAACATTCATTAAATGAAAGAAGGGGCTCCGGTGTATAGAGAAGACCTCACCGTTTAAGAAGAAACCATAGAAACGATGGAACCCACTATACCCATTTATATTTACTACTTTTTGATTTACTATTTTATTTACTATGTTTTTTTTGATATTTAGTATCAAAAAAAATTTCTTATTTCGAGGCGAAAGCCTATAAAAAAATCGTGGTCGGGAAGGTTATAGTAGCAAAAGCCATTGGAATTTTTTTTTTATACATTGGAAGAATCCGTTTTGTTATTAATAGACTAGGAAAGGGGAARGAAATAACTGAAAGAAAAGAAATCACTTAGTTATTCATCAAAGTTTCATTTATTCAATGACCAGAATTAAACGCGGATATATAGCTCGAAGACGTAGAACAAAAATTCGTTTATTTGCCTCAAGCTTTCGAGGGGCTCATTCAAGACTTACCCGGACTATTACTCAACAGAAAATAAGAGCTTTGGTTTCAGCTCATCGGGATAGAGATAGGCAAAAGAGAGATTTTCGGCGTTTGTGGATCACTCGGATAAATGCAGTAAGTCGAGACAATAATGTATACTATAGTTATAGTAGACTAATACACAATCTGTACAAAGGGCAGTTGCTTCTTAATCGTAAAATACTTGCACAAATAGCTATATTCAATAGGAATTGTTTTTATATGATTTCTAATGAGATCATAAAATAAGGAGATTGGAAGGAATCCGTTGGAATGTTTTATTTTAAATGGAGTTCCCTGGAGAATGAACTCCGGGAAGGTAGAGTAGAAATTAGTATGATAAAATATCATCCTATGAGAAAGTTATCAAAATGAACAAACACGTTCAATAAAAAAATATTTATTCTTCTTTCCCAATTCTTTTTTTTTCTTACGACACGATAATCAAATAATCAAATCTGGATTCTCATATTTTTCGAACAAAACGTAAATTTGCGTTTGAGTTCGGATTGGAATTTGATTCAATTGAAGAATTATTTATTTTTAGTTCTCAGACCTGTAGTTCTAGTGGTCGACTCGCTTCTTTCAAATTGTTTCTCATTATTAAGAAAAGGTAACGAAGATAAAATACGAGCTTGTTTTATAGCAACGGTAATTAATCGTTGTTGTTTTAAAGTCAATCTATTCACCCGTCTAGATAATATTTTTCCTTGTTCACTAATAAATCGACTAATTAAACTCATGTTTCGATAATCAATTCGATCCCCCGATTGGATCGGGGGCAAACGCCTACGAAAAGATCGCTTGGATTTAAGAAAGAATCGCTTGGATTTATCCATGGTTTGTTTATTCCTTATCCCGAAAATCCTACTCCTATTTCGATCGGATCAAAACAAAAACGATCAAAAAAGATTTAGAATTAATAAATAGGATTTGTTTATATTTAATATATGTTATAGAAATTGTTATGTTATATATAACATGTCGTTTTTCATCTTCCTTGGATTGGAAGGCGGACACGGAGGCGATCGGTTCGATCTATTTCTTTATTTCACTGTGAATCGTATGTTTGTAACAAAAGGGACAGAATTTTCTCAATTCTAATCGACTGGGCGTATTATGTCGATTCTTTTGAGTAATATATCTGGAAATGCCCATTGATTTTTTATTAACACGATTTCGAACACAAGCGGTACATTCCAAAATAACCGTTACTCGGACATCTTTACCCTTGGCCATGAACCTCCTTTGGGTTTTTGACTGACTCCATTTTTCTATTTTCCAATCCGAAGGGAAGAAGAAGAAAGGAACGAAAAAAAAAAAATAAAATAAAAGTTGCTAACTCTAAATCAAATTATGAAAGATTTCGTTTCAATTTCAATCAATCAATAATCACTATAGTAATAATAAGGACTATAATGATTTCTGACTCTATTTCGACTTTATAAATGTAAATCGCTGTACAGTATTTCATTTAAATATCTTGTATGATATTGTTGCTACAGCCATCACATTTCCGTTTATAAAAAAAAGAAGAGAAGGAGAGGGATTAGTCACAGATATTTGATTGTATCTCTAATCTTCTTCACCCCCCCCCATCTCACTAACTAGAATGAAAAAAAAGGAAATATCAACGCATCCGGAAATAAACGATTGATCTCTATCAATAAACCCGCTAAAGACCCGAACCATAGAGTACTTACTACCGGTGCCACGGAGAGGTATGTTTTTAGATCTCGCATTGAAAATCCTCCTTCTTTTTATTGTAATTTTATTCTAAAATGTAATAAATAATGGTAATACATATATGACCCGATGTGTATATGTAGTTAACTACTGACCACTTATATTTGTACGCAGAATCCCTAATTCAAATTGAAATGTACAACGATTCAGTACAGTAGATAGTCGATATTCCTTTTCTTAAAACAAAAAAATAAGTTACTTTTTACTTCTACTTGAGAATTCCCGAAAAAGTGTTCTTTTTTTTACTTTACGGCGGGTTTCATCTTTATTTAATACGTATATAGTATAAGTCTTTTATTACTATATGTTATATGATATATGAGACCAAAAAGAAGAAATAGCAAGATTGTGTATATTAATGGAAGAAATAAAGATGTGGAAAACAAGACAGAGATTCTCTACAATGACACTGTAGGCCAATTGAAAGGGATGTAGCGCAGCTTGGTAGCGCGTTTGTTTTGGGTACAAAATGTCACGGGTTCAAATCCTGTCATCCCTACCTATTCCTTATGGGCAGTAACGAGGGATCAATTGAAATTGATTAAAATTGGATATACAAAATAAATCTTTAATTTTATTATATTATTTATGATAGTATATACATGCAAGACGAATTGGGTCACAAAATAAAATGATTTTTGTGATAATAAAGCGCTCTTAGTTCAGTTCGGTAGAACGTGGGTCTCCAAAACCCGATGTCGTAGGTTCAAATCCTACAGAGCGTGATTCCATTCTTGTTATTTGTTCGTTTGAAAATTAGACTGAAAAACTTGAACAGCAATCTGAATTTGACCTCCTGTAGATTAAAGAAAGTAGGAGGTCAATCAAAAAAAAAAGAGATGTTAATTAATCAAAGGTCCAATTGATCGCCGCGTCTGTATTGTAAATATGCAGTTACGAATAATCCAGCCAAAGTAATAGGAATTAGACCTAAGACAATTCCAAATAGAAAAACTTCAATCATTTCAATTTCTTTGAACGCAGAAAAGGAGAGGTAATATCTATCCTTAAATATTAATCCTTATTACCCATGAATTCAATGACCAAGAATTGGAAATGGGCCGGGTAAGGAACTATAGAATATATGAACTACCACAGAAGGTTTTTTTTTAGGAATGGTTCATGCAATTAATTTCAAATAAGTCGTATCTTGTTTAGACCGATAAATAGAGCCGAGGTTATAGTCAAAGCTGCTAGTAGAAAACCGAAATAACTAGTTATAGTAAGCATGAAGAGGATAAATTTTAATTAAATATGTTTTTTTTTTATGCATATGTTTATAAAGCACTTCCCTAAGTTTCCATTTTTGAAAGATACGAGGATAAGCAAAAATACCAATTGAAAGGATAAGTTCAATTGAAAG